AGTCTATAGTTCACTTTCGTCTATGGCCTGCCCCGCTCTCTCTTCAACTTAGTTATTAGTACTTCGGAGTGGTGCAGACTCTCCGGCTTGGCTATTGAATGAATCTTATGCTTGTCAGGTCCACTCCTGGGTCTTCTCTTGCCTATCGTCCACTTCGGTGACTCCAACCCCGGAAACATGATCTCTTCCACTAACCTCTTCACATGAACTTTCAGAGTCCCTATCTAATAGTCACCTCCCTCCCTTACTGACTAAGGCTAAGGTGGTGTCAACCAAAGGCGCAAGAAGTTCTCACATGAATAGACGTTTGAATATTCGCTCAGTACTTGAACCTTCGATCACTCGGATTTGTCGTTCACCTTCTCAAACCGACGAAGCCTACTCGAACTTCGTATTCCCTGCCACCATACCTGAATGAAGGAAACTAATAGCTAGAAAAACAGGCTATTCCATCTAAGGCATAACATGAACCGAGGAATCCAACCAAAGAGGAATGAATAGGCATGTGGGAACAGCATTGCTTGCATTGATTCAATTGATTTGAAGCGGCGGTTATACATACAGACATCGTTTTCACTAGGGGTTTTTACCGAGTTGGTCACAAGCCCGTCAGAAGCAACCTCAGCAGAAAGCCACTCTTCCAGAGTCTCGTCCATCGTCTGCTTAGGCGACTATTTAATAGCCTTTATCTCTGCCTGTGAGTTAGGCCGAATACTCTACTATATAGGCTAGGCTCCTTCCTCTGTTCTTTTTAATATACACTAAACCGAAAGTCTTGGTTTCAATGACTCCCCAAGCCATGACCTATTTGATCCTTCAGAACCAGCTTCAGCATTGAGTAAAGAAAAGAAGAATTCACTATTGGATCCTTCAGCCGGGTGGACATCCAAATCTTCACTTTCATGAGCAGGAGCTGGAGTTTAGGAATCGGGTGTAGGTGCTGGCCATTCCATAGACGAGAGACCCGCTGACCCACTAGTGGTTTTATAAGGGGAGTTGGTAAAAGACAACAGGTTCAAGACAAAGGTATGTCACGGGAGATGGAGCGAAAGCACAAGGCCAGTTCTCATCAACTGAGAGCTCCACTCCAAGAGAGGGAAAGCAGCACAAGGTGAGTTCCGTGAGAACCTATGAATGCTTTGAATGAAATCTATTAGGCCTTTGACCATTTAAAATCCATATAGAACAAACAGTAGAATAGAACGTCGAAGATAAAGCGCCTTTTTTTTAAGGATATGGGAATCAACTTCGCCTTCATCAACCAAAGGGGAATCAAGGTGAGAGCCGTGGCCGGGTACGAACGATGGGGCGTCGAGTTCCAGAAGTCTCATGTTCGGAACGTGGGAGAGCTCGGCTTGGGGCCTAAGAAATGAATAGTTGCTTTGATTAACCAACACGTAGCATTGGAAGGATGGATAGCGTCAACATACTACGAGTGGCGCTTTCCTAATCGAGCGTGGCGGGCAACTCTGATATTCATCTCGTTTTCTACCTCCTCTATGATTCGGAAAGGTCTTGCTTGAGCGGGCCGGGGGAGAAGCCCACGGAGCAGTGGTCAGAGCCTGTTCATAATCTTCCTGCTGCTAAAAAGAGGATAGAAACCAGTAAGAAGAGGATCTCCGTTACCAGAGATGAGGATATCAAAGCAGAGGTCGAAGGGAAGAGAACAAAGAGCTACAGACGAAGTTCAATCCCCTGGCCTGCGCCAGCTTTCCTTTCTTTCTCAACCACGGTCCAACAGTGGAATTTCATATTCTTCTTCTTCTCTAAAATCCCTCAGGCTTAGGTCTTTTCCGCTGCCCATCCTCTACAGCTTCTCCGCAGAAGAAATCCATGCTACATGAATGCTCTAGGATTCCGATGAGTCATCATCCTTCTTTTCAAATCAAGAATGATCTATTCCCGAGAGGTGGAAGCAGGATGAGAAAGACTCACTATCTTCTGCCTCTATTCTATTTAGGTTCTCTTCCTATTCTTATGAATCTTCATGGGTTTCTAGAGTGGATCTTTGTTGGGGAGAATAGCTCTTCAGCAGAAGGGTAAGGATCTTCACTAAGGTCCGGCCGGGAATGAATCTAGCTTCTTCTTTCTCCTGAAGGATAATTCAAATCAAGGAGTGGAGGTTTGAAGCAAGGTCTTGAAGAGCCTGAAACAGACCTCCTCAACGAAAAGAAGACTTTTTCTTCTTATTGACTAAGGTGAGGAAGAAGGAATGAAAAGAGGGATTAGAGAATGAAACTCGAGGCAGATGCCCGAAACTAGACGAAGAAGCCTCATAGGAAAATCTATGACAAAGAAGAGCAAAGGACTGAAAAGGAGGGGAAGACATAAACTCACAATAAGAGGGACTTTATAGCTATCCTGCCTACCCTATTCGATAGCAGACATACTTTATTTGCTAGCTCCATGCCCAAGGGAAACCATTCCAAAAAGAACCCATACCTACTACCAAAGGAAAGAAGAAGACAACCATTTAATAACATTCTTATCTGTCTTATCTTGATCTAACCGCCTGGGAGGACCCATAAAGAAAGAGGGAACTCAAAGATCAATAAGCGGAGTGCGGATAACAAAAGCGGATATATCGGTTGAGGTTACCGCTCTATCTATTCTCTTAGTTCCATAGCCCACTAGGCGGATAGGAACAACTAACTACATAGCTACCTGTCTTGATCGATCTAATCTATTCTTACCTTTCCTTGCTTTCTCTAAACCGACAGGAGCCACTTGCCCCAGGTAGTTGATTACTGAACAGAACCAACCGGAGCAAGAGCTACCTGAATCAAAGTTCTCCTTGCATTAATAAGCCTGTTAACCCTCTCTGAAGGGAGAGAAGTGACCTACGGGTGTAGGGCACGAAGGAATAAGATAAAAGGTTGCTGTTACCTTCTCTTTCAGATCCTCGCTTCAAATCTGAAAGATACCGGCCCTGACAAAAGAAAGGAAGAATAAGAGAAAGAGTGGGGGATACAAATAATTAAAACACTAGATAGGAAGGTCCTAACAATATAGGAATTTACCCTTAAACGCTCGTGGAGTAGAAAAGAGGAAAGAGAACCCTATGGAAGTAGGCTAGTCCTAACCTTAGCAAGGAATCACAGAAAGGAACAACTCTCCTAAGCTTAAAGGAAAAAAAGAAGCCGACCATACCATATATATGAAGATATACACACTCTCGTTGAAAGGATTAAGAGAGCCCCTCAGGGAAAAGTTAAGACCTATCAAAAACCATACATTTAAGATAGATAGCCACTTTAGAGAGCTTCCAGCGCTGTAAGCTTAGTCCTACACCTAAGATAGGTGGATTCTTCTTACTGGGGGGAGATGAGATCCCACAAAGCCCCCGTTCCCTTAGCTAAGATTCTCCTTTTTATTATGCATTCTATCTAGTTATAAAACCACAGGGTTCTCAATTTTAAGGTATCTCATTTCGGAACCTACCGTAGTCGCATCTAGTTACGAAAAACAACAGCAGCAACCTAATCTAGTCTTTTCTTTCCTTACATTCTATAAACTTCAAAAAAAAGCGCTTCAATGCAGCCTTGTGCTTCTCTTTCTAGATAGACACCTTATAGTAGCCTTGCATACAAGAAAAGAAAGTATAGCTAGGTCTTTAAAGTACCTCATCAGAAAATCAAAAAGAGAGGAAACCAAGTAACTAACCTTCATAGGGCTAGAGTCCATTCAAGGGCTTATGCTTCTGCACTCTTTCTTCTTGAAACCCAGGAAGACATTCTATCTATTCTCAGCTCTTCGCCAGCATACATATTGGATTACTGGAACAACCATGCCCTTAGCTTCATCTAATCTATGCTCTTTTGTCCTTCTCTTTTATTACCTTAATTAAGGACGCCTGGGAAGCTAGTAAAAGGCAGTAGCAACGGGAATAGAACAAGCTTAGAAGTCTTTACTAAACGGAAAGAAAAAGTAAAAAAAAATATTGATTGTAAGTAAGAGATGAACCGACGGCGCAATTCCCTTGAAAAGGGAGCCAGTTGGCGAGCGAAATCACTAACCGAGATCCATCTGCTCACTCTAAAAATGGGTCGGATCCGCTATACGATAGAAAATAGCAGACGGGGTTTGAACCATTTCGTTAATTTAAAGATTTGAAAAGTGTTCAGTACAAGAAAACGAACCTTACTGAACTGACTACACGTAATGAAACGGAAATTCGGGATGAGCGAGCATACTACGATAAGCGAGACTCCTCTAGTTGGGAAGGGGGTTCCAAACCAGCGAAAGTGGTGGAGGCGAAAGCCCTTGTTGCTTGTTCCGTACCGTCAGCATCCCCCGTTTGCGTAGTTGCTTGCCTTACCACACCAACCACCTTAGCGCTGGAAGTTCTAGCAATGGGCAGCTAGGCAAACGAAGATTAGATAACAAATTCATATTCATTAGATAAGAGATTGTGGATCTGTTTTTAGTGAGGACAACCGGATTGGGACGATCAGGTCGGTTGAGGGCAGCAGCACACCAATAGGTGGATTGCCATTCTTGTACTGTTTGGGTAAAGGGCAGAAGCGCTCTTTCCCTCTCACCAGTACTTACTCTAAGGGGTGGGGCGGAACCGGTTCAAACCAAATATCTAACAGCCGCTTTCGAGTGAACTCTTGGACTGGCTGAAAGGGAAAAGAAAAACTGTACAAGGCATTTTTCACTCGTTTACGGGACCAGTGTCAAAGGAAAGGATTTTGCACTCTCTTGCTTGAATGAATCGACATTTGTGGATGGTTGTTCATTCGGGATTCTTCTATCTATATTTAGAACTACTGGATCCACTATTCCGGCTTTTAGCCTTTGGAACCAGTGGAACTCTAAAGTCACTCGCCCGTTCAAACTCTTCTGTCCATCCCCTTGAATCAGTGAATCCGGGGACAGAGGCCTAGCCGCTGCTTTATTTAAACAGCTAAGATAACGTCTAAGACCAACTCTTCTTTTCTACATCCTCATTCCTCCTTCTTTCCGGATACTTAAGCTTCTAATGCTACGGAACCTGCCCTCATCGAACTGAACGTCTAACCTTCCCGCATTTGAAGACAGACTAATGTTTAACACCTCCTGCTTTCATAGAGATGTTTTCTTCTCTGACCGCCGGGGATTACCCATCTATCGATGAATAACCGTGAAGTTCGACAATCTTTTGAGGGACGGGAGTCGACTGACTGACAAGGAACTGACAGAAGGGGGAAAAGAGGAGTGAAACCATTCGACGGATTTGGTAGGGCTGAGTTCGTTTTGCTCAAGACGGCCGTGTTAGTTACGTGGAGGCTATCCCTGCTTCAATCAGCTAGAAAAGCGGAAGAGAAGAAGGATACTTAAATACGTTGAAGAGGTCGAAAAGACTAGTTGAGTGGTGGGTCTATACAGAAGTACGCCAACCGAACGGCTTTCTAACGAGGAAGAGAATGGGAGTGGGACACGGCTAAGTAGGCAGGCTTTTGGGGTGAAGGGACAATAAGGTCTTAGGGCATTTGGTAGTGCGCCAACACGGATCCTTTTTTTCCCTGTGCTTCCATCAAGCGAAGCACTAGACTCACTATACAGGAGAACACCTAAAAAACATGTTACCTGCTTCAGTCAAATTCAATGCATTGTTTCATTGCCTGTGTATCAAGCTTCAAATCACCACTTTTCACTTTAATGTATGCTGGGGTGCATAACATGCAGATTCCTGTCCGCCTTAAAAAGAATCTAAGAGTTGAGACTTAGCGTTCAACCGTTACCTCTGACTCGACCTCTTCACCTTCCACCGTCTCTGCGGTTAATTACAGGTGTCTGGCATTTGCTGTTGATAATGCTTTTATTTTCTATAAACTTGTAAACAATACCATCAACGTCTTAAGTTGAATTTGCTGTTTCTCATGCTTATATCGATAGTTTTCCTTCAATGACCGATGAGACGAGATAGAATCCCCAGAGGGAGTGAACGGAGCGATAGCGCAGCGAGTAGCTCTGGGTGTACGAAGCGAGCAAAGAGCGGATACCCGGGCCCCGGAAAAGGAAAAACGAAAGCCTAGTCCACGAAGAATAGCCCTAGTTAGGATCTCTGTCCCCTTCTTAAACTATGGCATGCCTCCTCTTCTACTGCAGGGGATTCTCGAACAAAGGAAAGCCCGTATTTTTTTCCTACCTTCTTCTTTCAAAAGGCAAGGTCTCTCGAGCCTTATCTTATCCTTATTGGAGCCTCTTCGTGCCTTACTTCTCTATTGATCTGACCCTCAAAAGGGCTCGATTGAGACAGAGAGTAAAGGTGCGAATCGGCAGTTTAGTTTAAAAGGCTTATTCCGAGACTGGTAGAAGAACTAGCAATAAATGCAGACTTCGCTCCGCACCTTTAGCTAAATATCCCCTCCAATATTCCTTTATTTAATAGAGATATTCTTTTATATCACTTCTGGTAAGAAAGGGGATAGATTCTCGAACAGAAGATGTGCGCCATGCCATTTCTTTTTGAATACTTTATTATGCTAGCTTTGATCTTTCTCATCAGTAGAAGATATCCACAGTAAGGGCTATTCCCATTTCAAGGGGGGCAGCAAATCCCGTAGATCTGATCTCGACCCTCTCCTGCCTCTGCAAAACCTATAGGGAAGTTCAGAACAAGCTATCCAAGAATCAATCTTTTGAGAGACGACTGATCTTTTTTTAGATTAAATAAAGCAGGTCTCCAAGAAGGTTCCTTACATCCCTTGCTTTTAGTCTTTTGCTTGCCTCTGGAAACCCCAAATGCAAGAGATGGACGGGCATGAGCCTTCTTCATTCACTGATCAACCTGGCCTTTAAATCCTTTGGTTTCAACCTCAGATGGAGAATTTTTTTGAACTGCTGCCGAATCAAGATCAGGAGAGAGACCTGAGAAGGATTCTCTTTGCTCTTGCTCGGGCGTCTTACCCAGAAAAAATCACTCAATCATTATTGCGTAAATAAGTGGTTATCTTCAAGAGAGGAAAGAGAGAATCGAAAAACCAGCGCCCAAAGAGCTTTCCACCTTAGGGTCAAGCCGGTCTCCGTCTGGCAAAGTCGAATCCGATCGATCACTTGAAATTCGTTAACTAGCCAGAGAGAGCCGTCTCTTATTGATTGGCGAGCTTGAGCTATCAGTCGCAGGTTCAAGAACGAAGTAAGTCCACCGTCGTCTGAAATGGGGAACGGCTCGTGTTTGAAAGTCGTCATTTATTCTATTCGTGAGGGGTCCTGTCCTGGCTGGAATATTTGGGTTCGAATCCCATAGCCCCTTTGTGGCGAACTAGACTGATTCAACGAGATATGCCTTGCCTGCATTAAGATTTAAAACTTGTCGTCTACTTTCAGGAAATGTTCGGAACAGAGAACTTACAATAATACAACGCCGCATTCTCCGAAGATTGAGGAACAAGATGAGATCTATTAAGAGAAAGATTTATCCGAGAAAAAATCTTAACAGTTACATCCAATCACAAACTACACGAAAGTTGCCCCTTTTTCATGGGGATTTACCCATCACAGAGATGCACAGAGGAACAGAACAAACTTCCTATATCCCTTTTCCACTCAATCCAGAAACAAGATCGGACGTTATTCCGGTTCGTCTCCATTTTTGTGAAACTATTCCTCAAGCAAGGCAGCCGATAAGTCATCGAAGGGTTTGTGTGAATAATGGAATGGTAAGCATAACTCATTTGAAAGTTTCCCACGGTGATCTAATATCTTTTCAAGAAAATGACGCGAGAATCCGCGGTGAAGAAATAAGGAGATCTTTCTATAAAGAAATTTCAGTTGAAAAAATCATAGGAAAATTCCTGAATCACCCGGTAAGAATGTGGAGAAGAACCAAAACAGAATGGTTCCACCTACTCAAAACTAAGAGGGGATGCCGCCTACTACTAAAATCCCGGTTTTTGCAACAGTTGCGTTCTTCTATGCAAGAAGAAGACTTAGAAAGAACAAAGAAGTTTGGATCCGAAAAAGTATGCTTAGGCAGTTCCTTCGCGGAGCACAACAGAATGAAGAGGAATTTGTATCATTTCAAATCCCTATTCTTATCGAAGAGAAGGAACGAGAAAAACCGAAATCTTCCTTATCCAACAAGCAGTCCTATAGGTGACAACTCTGATTTATATAGTAATTCGACCTATTTCTCCGCATCCCCCCATCAGTTTACTAAGAAGAGAAGAATCAAAAGGATTGAACTACCTACTCATTATTCGGAGGTGAATCATAGAACACTAAAAGCTGTGGTATCTTATGGACCTAACATAGGTCACATCCCTCACGACATAAGATTGAAAGATCTAAACCTTCTTCTTCGGAGCGGAAACGGACGTGGCCAAAACATATAAAGATCGGCGTAGTCGCTCATAGGGACATATCTATCCGGATAGAGGATAGTCTAGATCGATTCATAGATAGATTTCTATCCATATAGATGGGTATCCCCGTGGATAGAGATAAAGATAGGGATCCATCTAGATCTTGATTCACTATTTCCATTTTTTTTTCTTGATTCTGATTGATTGCCTTTTTTTTGACGACAAGTTTTAAATCTTAATGCAGGCAAGGAAACATCGTTTTTCAATTATTACTTGCTGGGTCGGAGCGTAGACGAGCGAGTAGAGCCCAGGAAACAGGGAAGCCCGTCATAGAGCAGTCGACTAGAAGTAGAAGACTGCTGGCCTGCCTAAAAAACCCTCCCCCGGGAAACATGGCCCAATTTCTCTTCTTTCTTTTTTCAGGGACCCAGAACGCTAAAAGGTGGGGGAGAAGCAAGCCGAACCTCCGAAGACGGCGTCCCTAATGCCCGAGGGCGGGTTCTTGGCGGCAGTAGTGCTATCAATGCCGGGTTCTATAGTCGAGCCGATCAATAATTCTACGGCAGGTCAGGGGTGAATTGGGACCTCCGAGTGTGAACCAGTCCTATGAGTGGGTTGAGAGGGCTATCGTCTTTAGGCCGGAGCTCCAGAATGGGCAATCGGCAGTCAGAGACGGGCTATTGGAAGCCGGTGTTGATCCCTATAATGGGTTTACTTTGGATCATTCAGTGGGTACCAAGATTGGTGGTTCGACATTCGACAGTTCTGGTCGTAGACACAGTGCTGCTGATCTCCTCAGCTATGCGAAAGCTTCGAATATTCGAGTGGCTGTCTATGCAAGTGTTGAAAGAATTCTTTTAGCCTCTTCTTCGCCTTATTCTGGATCGAAGCAATCGGCAATTGGGGTTGTTTTTCGCGACCAAACAGGGCGATACCACCATGCAATGGTGCGTGAAAAGGGAGAGGTGATGCTCTGTGCTGGGGCTCTCGGAAGCCCACAGCTTCTGCTTCTGAGTGGCATTGGACCGAGGCCGTACCTCTCATCGTGGGGAATTCCTGTGGCTCATCACTTGCCTTATGTCGGACAGTTCCTCTATGATAATCCCCGAAATGGCATCTCAATTGTGCCCCCAATGCCATTGGAGCACTCTCTGATACAAGTCGTGGGCATAACCCATTCAGGGGCTTACCTTGAAGCAGCTTCCAATGTCATACCTTTTGCCTCCCCTGCTCGCTCTGTTTTCATTCGGAACCCAGCTTCACCACTGTATCTCACTGTGGCCACCCTGATGGAAAAGATTACTGGGCCACTCTCCGCAGGTTCACTGCGGTTGGCATCTACGGATGTCAGGGTTAACCCAATTGTCCGGTTCAACTACTTTAGTAATCCGGGTGATGTGGAGCGGTGTGTGAATGGCACCCGCAAGATCGGTGATGTACTGAGGAGCCGTTCCATGGAGGATTTCAAATTCAGGGAATGGTTTGGGGGCCGAGATTTCAGATACGTGGGGCCCGCATAGCCCGTTGATCAATCAAATGATCGGCTGATGGGAGAGTTTTGCCGTCGCACAGTGAGTACTATATGGCACTACCATGGTGGATGCCTTGTGGGCAAGGTAGTTGATCGCAATTTCAGGGTTATTGGGATTGATGCTCTCCGAGTTGTTGATGGTTCGATATTCACTGTATCACCAGGTTGTTATAACTCACCCAGGCTACTCTTTGGATGCTTGGACGGTAAGTGTTTGTTGTTATCTGAATGCTTGAGTGTTGCAGGATTGATGACTGTGAGAGGGGTTGAGAATTTGTTGGTTTGTTTTGGCAGGTATGTTGGTATGAAGATACTCAGAGAGAGAATGAGATAGAGTTGACCACTTACCCTGTTGTGCCAAAAGGAACTAGTTGCTTACTTTGCTGCTAATCTGCTAGCCATCTACCAGTATTTCCTCTTCTGCTTCTGTTTTTGGGTTTGTTTTTCCTGTGATGTGTACTTCTGTCTTTGAAGATACAGAGAAGGCTAGTTTAGGAGTCTCATTTTGTTGATTCATTCATTCAAAGAATAAGAGTGTATGATAAGAAACTGCTGTTACTTGTTGCAGAAATTAAAGTAGCATTTTACAAAGTGCTTTGATTGATTAAGATGAAAACTTCACGCAGGTTGTGTATGTCACGTATATTTGTTAGTCTATGATTTATGAGTTGGACTGGGCCTCCATGTGTTTGTCTGTGTGTGGTTTCTGAGCTAGGAGCGCTTGGAATTTCAGTCCTACTCATATACTTTCAAATGGTAGCTCTTCTTCTCTTATGAGAGATAGGCGCTCTCTCTACGGCCAATTCTCTTTAACAATAAAGGCATTCCCTGATCGTAGACCACCCTTTTTTAACATTAGCAAGCTTCAATTTCCTGCCGATCTTTTTTTAGCAAAACTAATCATTGGCTCAAGAACTGCAAGAAAACTAATCCGATAATCCTTGATTAACTTCTTAAGGTGGCGGACGCTTGGTTTTAATATTCCTTATATTCCATACAATGGAATGTTTCATAGGGCATTTTGGAACGAAGAAGAACCATCCATGGTCCTTTTCTTGGACCTAGTAAGACCTCCAGGAGGCAAGTCACTATTCTTTTTTTGAGTTTTAGTGACTTTAGGTCTAACAGATTCAATAGCCTTCTCATTCTCAGAAGATTCAGAGTCACTTACCTTTTTCAATGGCTGATGTTCGATAAGAGTTTGTGCCGACTCATTTTCAGTAGCAGCTAGTATTGTTTATAATCTTCTCAAATCTGGTCTGGCCTTCATTATTGAATCTTTTCGGCTTTTCAACCGCTTCCTCCCGAGAGTTCACATCATCTACACGTTTGAGGGGTGCAGTCGATATCAACTGGAACGTATCCATCACAGTTTTAGAGTTAATACGCTTGCCTGCATCTGACATGGTTAAGCTGTTCAACTCTCTATATCTGATCGCCTTGTTGAGATCCAATTGATCTACATTCTCCTGCGCTCTATTATCACATGCACCAGAATTCTCAGGTTCAAGAGCTTTTTTTTCATTCAAACTTCCGTTTGTATCTTCCTTCTCTACCCTTGCATCAGGCACGGGCACACTAGCTTTCACCTTAGAATTGGATACCTGTGTTAATACCAAGGATTCAACATCACCAGCCATCTCGCCAGTCTGATTATTATTATCAAGAAAAAGGGCTTGTTCCTCATTCGTAGCAGCATTAACTCGTTGCACTTCATGGTCATCCAGACTAGGCGCAACCGAAAACCTCCCAATCCCACGCTGTTCTTGATTTTTTGTTTCGATCTGTTCGTGTGACTGGCTTTACACTCTCAGCAGCTTTCGAAGTCTCACCCTGGCCTGCAACTGGTTTCTCCTTGGCTCCATTAGGGTTCATAGTATCCTCCTGCAAAGGTTCTTTGCCTTTATAGGCTTAGAACAGGTTTGGCTTTGCATTCATCTAGGCTGTGGCCTCTCATACGACAGAAGGATTTAGATCGGGGGGATTCTCGTAAATGATTCGTTGCCAGCGCCCAAACTTTCCCATTCCCCTATTTGAAAGAGGCCTTTTCTTTCAATTGTGCACAAGCTAAAGCTTCCCTTGCTTCAGGAAATTCATTAACAGCTTATTCTGATTTAATTGTTCTTCCTCCAACAACGGATATTCCAACAAGACCAAGAGCAGCAGATTCTATAACACCGGATTTGCGGCATCAGCGTATTCTCTTCCGGAGACACCTTCCTCCAGGATAAGTCAACCTTGCCTTAGGTCAATCCCTTTTTGAAGAACCTCTTCTGATTAACTTCCTCCAGGTTTAGAAAGACCCAGGGGGAAGTTCTTCTTAAATTTCATTAATAAATTTCTCGATGGGAACCTCTTAATAGAGTGGAAAACCAAGCCAAGATTCATCGCCCGAAAGCACTGCAAACTTTCTAGGAGTGGAGGAATCGGGTTGAAGTCAAAGCATGATCTACAATTGGACTTGTCCACATCGGTTCTATGTGAATTTTAGCCAATTCTTTCTTACCACAGGGAAAGTACTTTACTTAAAAAAGTGAATCTCGTCTCATTGGGCTCTATATCTAGGATAAGCATTCGATTGTTCTAGCAGAACTAAATCCCCTTTCATTTAAGATAATAAGAAGAGTCGCTGTACTCTACTCTTAGAGCCGACTATGACTTCTTCGTCTTCTCTTTATCCTTTATCTAAGAAGGGGTTTAGAGGCTTTTCTATAGCTTTCTAAGCCCTTTTCTCTTAGCCAGGGGAAATCCTAGTCTAGAGGAGAGTTTTCTATAAGAATGTGGAAAGAGGTTCGAGAGACCTTAATAGGTTACCCGATCCCTAACTAAAAAAGTGGGGGTCGAAGAGAAGAGATAAAAGATTTAGAGGAAGGATCTTTGCCAGGAGGCCTGAGATTCTTGAATTTACATAGCATAAATACGGAATTCTGCTTCAAGTTGCCATTGAATTGCTTTCCGTTCCCTTGCTGAGTCAGAGGATGAACAAGAGTTCGCGCTGACACTTCATGAAACAGAGACTGCTATAACTTACTCAGTCTCTGATACAGCTCCTGTTGTGGAAAAAGAGGTTTGAGTCCTTTGCCTTTGTGACCTCGGTCACACGGGAGACCCCTCCTTAAATGGAGAGTACGAATACCCCAAGTAGTACAGATCTTTCCCCCAGACCCTCTTCCCTAAAGTCTGGTGCCGACGAGTCCCGCTGAGTAAGGACCATCTCTGAATGAATAAGAGGCCCAACCGCCATACCTTTTTTGATCTCCAATTTCATATGCTTCGTGCGGGACAAGAATGTTTGTTAAGCCAAGAGTTTTTTAGAATAGGAAGAGAGGCATAAAATGATCTGTCTTTCCTTCCCCTTGAGTGGGGGCTTTTACAATAACTAGGCTTTTCACACCCCATCGGGTACTTTAGATGATCCAATTTCCGCTGCGGACGATGATATATAATCAAACTTCTGTCGTTGACTTAGAACTCCTTTCATTTCATCGAGTGCTGCTAGCTCCTATTCTAAAAAGATTCCCGTCTTTCGTTTCATTTTCCACTGTTGGAGAGTACGCTATCCCGGAACCGGAGACTTTAGGCGAGAAAATTTATATCACGTCATCGGTTTCCGTTGCTGGACCATATGTTACCACTTAAGATGCTTGAGTAGTTGATGTAGCCGAATCACCTACCCCCCTTATAATCGTCTAAAGGATCTGCCCTTGCTGGATCTTTTTCCATAACTTTGGTTGCTGAGTCGGTTTCTGCCATAGATGATCAAACTGCTTTCGCCGGAGCAGATGATGTCCAAAGGGAGTTGTGCTCTTCCCATTTTTGACTTCTAGGTTTAGGGGAAACCTTTGAAGAGGAACCCTCAGCGTGTTGGGATGTCGGAGCTACGGAATGGACCGGAACTCCTGGTTGTAGTGAAGGCCCTGTCGCCTTCGAAGGTGGAGCCTGCAGCCAACTTTAAAAAGCCGCTGGAGGTCCTTGCAACACTTCAAGATTGTCCAACCGCGGCCCTCCTTGAGTGGTCACGGTCGTTCTAATCGACTGCATCTCAGTAACAATATTCTCAATCTTGCCATTCATACCTCGCAGGTAGTTCATGACATCCGTAGGAGAGCCTGTTCGGTGGTTGTCGCCGGCCCGGAGGCGGCAAAACAAACCTGGTGGAACTGAAGGTAGAGAAGTCGAAGTAGCTGTCTCTGAGATAGTTCCTGTGGGATTCGTCGATCCTGAGTCAACTGGCACTGGCTCGGTCACCATAGCGGATGTCGACTGAAACAGAGGTCACTGCCTTTCTTTCTTCCTCAAGGAAATTCCCGTAGCGGCGAAGCCTACTAGTAGCAGCCCGGCCACGTATAAAGATGGAATGTCCCAAGTGAGTCGTAACAATACCAGCACGTGGTAGTCTGAATCAACTACTCCTATTTGCTCTCCCTGACCAGGGGCCCCTCATCAAAGGAACTACTCATCTTTCTTCCTTTGAGAGACCGGACAATGGAACTAAAAAATATCACATCAATCGTCATATACGCAATTACATGATCCGTCAGCGCACACCACGGCCCTTGCCTCATCTACTTCATCTGCGGCGGATGAAGCTTAAAGCCAAAGCCAAGGGGTGGCGGGTGGAAATCAATATGGATAACGAACAGGCTTTTTCAGCCAAATAGGAAAGCCCTTCCACTCACTCAATGGCCTATACCGAGAAAACGTCAGATTTTATGCTTGAAATTGGATTCTAAGCGGGCACATAGCAACAAGGGCAAGCCCTTCCTCTACAAGTGTTACTGTATGGTAAGGAGAGCTCATCCCAAAAGCCAGAGTTCGAGATTGAGGAAGCGGAACGTGAACTTGCCGCTTTTGAGATCGTGTACTCGCGCTTTCAGCTCAGTTTCATACGCTAATGTGTTCTTGTTCCGTTAGTGGGACCGGACTGAATCCCTTAATAATTAGTATCAAAGTAGGCAATCCACCTAAAAGCCGGACCCCGACTGAAAAACGTAAGATCTTTCGGCGCTAAAGCTTCGTATTCGAAATCCTATTTTATTAAGTAAGGTCCAGGGATCTCCAAGTTCTGTAGCTTCCGAAGGCTTGGAAGACCACCAACAAGAAAGAGTGAAAGTCATGAATTAAGGGTTTTGTATAGAGAATATAGACATCTAGAAAGAGGCTTATTGCACCATATAAAAGAGGGAAAACGGGTTAGAGCTCGCAAGGATTACAGAAAAGTACCGACGCACGAACCACAATTGTGTATATATAGTTAGTTGTATTGTAGTCAAAAGGGGTGCTGGCTCGCACAAGCGCACTGCCCCGTTTCTTGGCAGGTCCGTTGCTTGCTGGGTTTGAGTCCCGCTTGCCCTTAATTGAAAGTAGTTTGGCTTTCATACCTTTCTTACCTGCCTCGGCCCCCCACCCCTTAAGAATCTCAATTCGAAATTTCAATTAACATTTTTGTATGTAGATATACAAGCACAAGCATCTAAAATAGAAAAAGAATAGCTAGAACGTGGGGTACAACCGCACCGGGATTGCCATATGTCGAGGTTTTTTATAGAGACCTAATCTCTTTGTGCTTGAAAGAGACGAGTTTGTTTGGACTTTAATACTAGATGAAAACCCGACCCGACATAAAAGCCTACGGTACTTCTTCATTATGTCTTATTAGACGCGAATGACCCAAAACACAAGTGAGTCATTATACATGCAACTAAGACTTTTTAATCTAGAAAGCAGTAGATCTAAGACCATATTCCCTAGAAAGAAGATCTTAGAGTATTCTTTCTATCTATCAAAATAGAGTGAACAACAATTCGTCTTCCTATTCACCAACGGCATCCCTACTCCCAAAGGAAAGAAGAGGAGCTAAAAAGAGAATTTACATAGCCTAGCTTCCACTCCAACTACTAACACTCATCAGTCACATCCTCCAGGCAGGAAAAAGAAGGGTTCGAGTTGGCTTATGCCAAGGTCTCTCGAGCCTCCTGAAATCTATTCCTTCCTAATGCTTTAGTTAACCAAAGCGCTAACCCCTTCCTTCAAATTCAATATCTTATCGGCTTCCCCAATTATCTCTCCTCCTTGTCTATTTGACTTCCCAGCTGGATTGAAAACTGGTTGTAAAATGCCTCACCATCAAAAGCTGCAAAGGACACTCCACTCCAACTGCTTAGGGTAATTCATTCCATGAGGATTAGGAAAGGCAAGAAGGGGTTTAGCAAGATAGCATTCATTTCAAGAGATAGAGTTTCAGATGTGGAACTCTTTGCCAGAGGATCGTTTCTTTGAGATGCTAAGAATCGAGGGGTGGCCCGCCTTAACCCGAATCTCTTCATTCGTCTTTACTAGGATGTTTCTATCTTTATTCGTGCAGACTTGCACTTTTGAGCATAGCTTTATTCTATTATACTTGAGATTTTCTGGCAGATTAAGATTCACCAAGCCAAGAGTGACTGAGTAGCTAAACAAACTTAAAGATACGAGAAAAAAGGCGGGTAAAACGATGAGAAATTAAATAATAAAGAAAGCATGGATGTACAGAAAGAGTCCGAACCCGACGAAGTGACTTCTCGGGCTGCCTACGTACCTCCCCCGCCAAGGAGCAAGAAACCTTCCAGTCGAATAAGTTATGAGGTATGAATTCGCATCCTTTTCCCTCTTTCTTATTCACTGCGCCTCTATATCCATCAATCTTTTGTCTTTGTGGTTTAAAGTAGCACTTCTAAAAAAGTTTACATTATGCTACTCGACTGTCCCTTGCAAATAACTAAGTTCTCTTTCCTTTATTTCCAATGTAGCTCTTTGATCATTCTCTTTTTTCCTATAAAGAATTCGAATTCCCCTATATAGGATTATCTTTGTCTAACCTTCGTGGTTCTTTTTAAACTTGCTGTCTTCTCGCATAATTCACTTGATACTTTATTTAATAGGCAATAGATGTAGATTTCGCAATTTTAGTTTTCGCATATGTGTGGCGCACTGAACACATAGTTTCCGGAAGTTTTGTAGAATGTGCGGGGGCGCCTTAGTCTGGTTAAAACTTGAAATCGGTTTTTGGGTTGAATTATTCAGCCAAATAAAGGGCTAAGCCCCCGTTTCTTCCAAAAGACCTGAGTCAAGGTAATTACTTAAAGCGCATGAATAGTTTCAAAGAGAAAAAGGCTAGGCCATGGCTTTATCATATTAGGACGGAATCCTGGGAGAATGAAATAGAAAGAGTACCCGAATCCTCCTTCACTCGTATACTTCCTGAATGGAGTTGACTTGTAGAGCTAAGCTGGTAAGAGACCTAATCTTGCTGTTGCATTCGCTTTCTTCACGAGTTAGATTCAAAAATGAAGACTAACAACTATTAAGAACCTGTACGATGATTGGCTAGACCCCCTATTTAAATATAGGCTCTGTAAGCTTCTTCTTCCTATTCGAAAAGTTCACTTACTTAAATAGCTTTATGACTGAACAGAAAGACTGAAGATTTGTGACTTTCTTTACTGAGACGAGTGGTCTTCAAACTCTATCTTAACTCATTCTATATATTCCTTATGGGCGTACTACTTCCCTTCAACACTCCTTTCCACTACTAGACTTGCTTAACTAGAGAAAGCGAAAGATGAAAATAGCAAAGGAAAGTCTCAGCCCTTGAATACGAAAGTACGCTAGTTGAGATAAAGTGTGAAATTAAATAAGT